TTTAATCTTATTTTTCTGTAGATGTACAGTTATAAATTAAAGATTCAGTATTAGGTTTATTATGTTTATTAATTTTTAAAGCATTAGTATTTATTTCATAAACAAAACCAATAATTAAAATCAATAAGAATAATAAAACTATAGTTAGACCATAATTTGATACTAAATAAATAGACATAACATAAGGTAATAATGTTGATATTTCTAAATCAAAAGGTAGGAATAATATTGCTACTAAAATGAAAGCTGCATTGAAAGCTAATCTAGTTTGATTAAAACTAGTTAAACCACATTCAAATGCTCCTAATTTTTCATTATATGGTTTATATACTGCTAATAATATATTTACTAATAATAAAGCAAAACCTACAATAGGTATTAAAATAATAAAGATGATAAATGTATTCATAATTTATTTATTTAATTAAAATAGACATTAAATATGTCTATAAATAATGAGTTATATATAAATCCAAATGTTATTATTATAATTAATGAACTTAATATATAACTTAATACTGATGATACTGTTTCATTTGAATTTATTAATATATTATTTTTATCTTGTATACTTACATTTAATAAGTATAAATAATATAAAGCAGATATTAAACTAGCAACTATTAACACTATAGAGATAAAGTAATATCCATTATTTAATATTGACATTAATATATTTAATTTACCAAAGAATCCTAATAATGGTGGTATTCCTATAAATGAGAATACAACTATAGCCATTGATAATACTAAATAAGCATTATCATGTATTAAACCTTTTAATTGATTTACATAAATAATAGGATTAAATTGATTATTAATATAATTAATATAATATATACTAAATATTATAATCATAAATATAGCTAAATGAGAAATACTATATTGTGTAATATAATATAGATATGAGAATTCATTATTATTTAATAATAATAATAACATCATATAACCTGCATTTGTTAAACCACTAAATGCTAATAATCTTTTAATTTTAATTTGTAATAAACCACCAATAGATCCTACAAATAAAGTTAATATAGCTAATATAGAAATAACTAAAGAATTTATAGAAATATTAGATAAAATTAAATAAGATAATATACTAACTTTAGGTATTAAACTTATATATACTGTAATTAAAATTGGAGTATTTTCATATATTGATATTAATCATTTATGTAAAGGAGCAATACCTATTTTAAATAATAAACCTAAAGATAAAGCAATTAATATTAAATTTAAATCTAATGTATTTATTATTAAACTATCTAATGAATGTAATGTATATGAGTTCAAAACACTATAGAATGTATTAATTGAATAAGCAATTAATATTGATAAAATACCTCCCATAAAGAAATATAACATAGAAGCTTTAGAAGCTTTATAAGAATTATTATATATAGCTGTTATTAAATAAATTGAATAACTTTGTAATTCAATTGCTACAAATAATGTTATAAAATCATTAGAATGTACTATTAATAAAGCACCCATAATATTTATTAAAAATAAAATTATTAATTCTTTTTTAGGTTCAAATAATGTTTTAAATAAATTATTATTATATAAATTATATCCATATAAACTTGAAATTATTATCATAATAATATATATTAACATATCTATATAGAAAGTAAATGAATTAAATATTAATAATTCACCCATTACTGTATAAGTTTGATTATTTAAGAATAAAAGATATAAGAAACTATCTAAAACTAATACTAATATTAGATAGATATTAATTAATCTGATAATAGCTCTATTGTCAGACAACTTAGACATAGACACGAAAGTGATAAGACTAATTATTGCTAAAATTAACATTTTTTATAATGATTAATTAATTTATTATTAATTTATTTATAATCTATTTTCTTAAACTACCTATATAGAAGAATATATTTTCTATTGTAGATACTATTGGTAATAATACTAAGAAATATGAGAAATAGAATAATGTACATATTTGACCTAATACTATAAATGGTGGCTCAATGTGAACTTGTCCTAAAACTCCTAATAATAAGAAGTTACATATGAAGAATCCAAATAATAATTTTGAGATTGGTTTAAATGCACTACCTCTAATAATAGATCTATCTACTAATGGTAATACTAATAAAATTAAAATAGCTGCTACCATTGCTATAACTCCACCTAATTTATCAGGTATAGCTCTTAATATAGCATAGAAAGGTAATAAGTATCACTCTGGAACAATAGATGCTGGTGTAACCATAGGGTTAGCAGGTATATAATTATCAGGGTGTCCTAAAGTATTAGGTGAGAAGAATACAAATAAACTAAACATTAATAAGAATGCAAATATTGTAATTAAATCTTTAAATGAATAATATGGATGCATTGATAATTTATCTACATTAGATGTTATACCTAATGGGTTTGATGATCCAGCTGTATGTAATGCTATTAAATGTAATAAAGCAAATACAGCTAATACAAATGGCATTAAGTAATGTAATGCAAAGAATCTTTGTAATGTAGGGTTACCTACAGAGAAACCTCCTCATAAGAATTGTACAATATCATCACCTAATCATGGTATAGCTGATAATAAATTACAAATAACTGTAGCTCCTCATAATGACATTTGACCAAATACTAATACATAACCCATGAAAGCTGTCATTATTAATAATAAGAAGATTATTACTCCTATTGATCATGGTAACACTCTAGGTGTTTTATATGATCCATAATAAATATTTCTTCCCATATGTGCATATATACACATAAAGAAGAATGATGCAGTATTAGCATGAGCATATCTAATAAATCAACCGAAGTTTACATCTCTCATTATATGCTCAACTGAATCAAATGCTAATGAAGCATGTGATGAATAATGCATTGTTAATGTTATACCTGTTGCTAATTGTATAACTAAACATAAAGCTAATAATGATCCGAAGTTTCAGAAGTAGTTTAAGTTAGCCGGTTGAGGACTATCTAAAACATAACTATTAGCCATATTTAATAGATTGTTTTTTTTTCTTAAAGCCATTTTAATGGTTAAAACTTTTGATAGTAATTTTACTAACATTTATAATATTAATTATATTTGCCCTTAAACCTTATCTCTTTTTTTAATTATAATTCAAGATATTATATTTTAATATAGAATATTCTTATTATAAAATAATAATGGATTTAAAGTTTTATAAGTAGGCTGGTATATTCTATATACCCTTAACCATAAATCAAAGATCTATGATATAGTAAGATATATTAAGGTTAATTCCGAATATATTTTATCATATCTATTTAGATACTCTTAGATTCTCATCTTAATAATAGATATCCTCCCGTGGACTCGAACCACGATAAATTGCTTAGAAGGCAAATGTTCTACCATTAAACTAGAAGGACTTTTAATTAATTATTGAACATATAATTGTTTATCAGCCATATTTAAAATTTTTATAAAATTATTTAACTTTTAATTAATTATTTAATACGGAATAGGCCGGAGTCGAACCAGCAAATTTTTCAATACCTCGTAGCAAGAGGCTTACCCTACCTATAGCAACTATTCCTTATATATATTTATAACTAAATACAATAAACTTAACATTATTGATTACAATTATAATATAAACCTCCTATTTTTAAAATATATTTTTATAATGTTTTAATTAAATTACCTTTTATAAATCAAAGATTTAAAGAGGATATGGAGGTTAAGATTGTCTTTAAATTAAATAATATTTAATCATATTTATATAAATTTTATATTTATATAAATTAACTAAATAAGATATAAACTATACTTATTAATATAGGTATTACTAATAATACATTAATATTAATTACAAATGTAATTAATAATAATGAAACTATAGTTACTAATATTAATATTGAATTCATACTTAATGAACTTCTAGTATTAGAAGATAAGTTTATAATATTATAAGATGCTTTATTTAATAATCTATTTATACCTACTGGACCTAATACATATAAAGTACCTCTATCTATATGATTACTAATATTACCTGATGTAACTAAACCTTTAAATATTATAAAATGATTTAATACTTGATCTGATACTAATTTTTGGTTAAATATTGAATAAACAATGTTTATATATTTATTATTTAAATTAAATATAATAGCAAAGAATTCATTTAAAACAACAATTAATATAGAAACTAAAGTTGCACTAATTAAAGGAGCTAATTTATAGAATTGAGTTATACTAAATTCTGTATCATAATAACTAAAATTATTAGGTAATACATTTGTACCTACAAATTCTGTACCTATACCTAAATAAATATCTTTTAATAATCAACCAGCAAACATAGCAAATATAGATAATATAAACATAGGTAAAGTGATATATATATTAGATTCATGAGCATTATAATATGTAATAGTTGAATTATTAGGATTTGAATAGAATGTTAAATATAATATTTTCATAGAATAAACACAAGTTAATACGGCACTTAAATAAGCAATTCAATATACTACATAATTAGAAATATTATAAGAACCATAAGTAGATTCTATAATTATATCTTTAGTATAATAACCTGTTAAACCAGGCATTGCCATTAAAGATAATGAAGCAATAGTTATACAAATATATGTATATGGTAAATAACTTAATAAACCTCCATAAGTTCTTATATCTTGACTTTCATTTAATATACTATGTATAATTGAACCTGCACTCATAAATAATAAAGCTTTAAAGAAAGCATGACCTAATAAATGGAATAAAGCTAAGTTATAAGCTGATAAACCTATAGCTATTGTCATCATACCTAATTGACTCATAGTAGATAATGCTATTATTCTTTTTAAATCATTTGAACATATAGCTATTAAACCTGCACTTAAAGTTGTTAAAGCTCCTATTCATAATATAATTAATAAAACTGTAGGTGTATATTCTAATATATTAGCTGATCTTAATAATAAATAAATACCAGCTGTAACTAGTGTAGCTGCATGTAATAATGATGATACTGGTGTAGGACCTTCCATAGCTAAAGTCAATCAATTATGTAAACCAAATTGAGCACTTTTAGCCATAGCTGCAATAAATAAAGCTAACATTATTAAATTTAATAAATCAGTATTTATTAAATAAGCAGTTGCAAATATAGTAGAATAATTTAATGTACCAAATACATATGCTATTACACATAAACCTAATACAAAGAAAGCATCACCAAATCTATTCATTAATACAGCTGATAATGCTGATTTCATAGCTTGTAATCTAGTAAATCAATAACTAATTAATAAATAACTAGTTACACCAATAAACTCTCAACCTACAAATAATACAAAGTAATTTGAACCTGTTACTAAAATTATCATTCAGAAAGTGAACATACTTAATAATGAAAAGAATCTTACTTGATGAGGATCTGTTTCCATATAACCTATTGAATATATATGAACCATACTACTAATAGTAGTAATAGCTAATAACATAGTAATAGTTAATGAATCTATTTCAAAATTATAATTAATATCTAAATAATCTATATTTAAATAATTAAATAATTCTAAATTTATTGGATTATTATTACCTAATAATTGGTAAAAATAATAATAAGTAATTAAAGTTGTAATTATTATTAATGTACTTGTCATTCTAGTTACAAATACATATCCTAATTGTCTTCCAAAGAACAATGGGAATAATCAACTTATACAAGGTAATATTATTATTAATGATATTGCGTTATACATTTATATACCATAACTATTAATAACACCTCTTAATCTATAATAACTTACTAATAATGATAAACCTATAGCAGACTCTACACCTGCTAAAATTATAATCACTATAGCAAATAAGCTTCCTGATATGTCATCAAATAATACACTATTTCTTAATAATATTAAATTTATACCTAATAACATTGTTTCTAAACATATAAATGCTAATATTATATTTCTTCTATTAAAGACAAAACCTAAAAAGCTTAAAACTAAAATAATTGTTCCTATAAACATTTTTGTGGGGTTATACACTTTTAATATACAATCTGGTTTAACCATTCGAATCTTTTATAATTTATTTAAATTGTAAGGAATCTAACCTTATATTTATACTAAAACATTAGCAATTTATTTATATATAACTTTAAGTTATATATAATTCCAATTTTAATCCTTCGGATTAAAATATATTCTATTGTTCGTCTAATCAAGATAAGAATTTATCAATTGATACTGCTTCTAATGCTATAGGCATACTACTATGTAATACACCACATAATTCAGAACATTGTCCATAATATACTGACTCTCTTTGTAATAAAGCAGATACTTGGTTTAATCTACCTGGTGTAGCATCACATTTAATACCTAAACTTGGTAAAGCGAAATCATGGATAACATCTCTAGATGTTACTATAAATCTTAAGTGTGTATTTGTTGGTACTACTATTCTAGCATCTACATCTAACATTCTTAATTGTCCATTCTCTAACATATCAGTAGGTACTATATAAGAATCAAATTGAATAATTTCACCTGTCTCTCCGATGAAATCACTATACTCATATGTTCAATATCATTGAGATGCTATTGCTTTAATTGTCATAGCTGGATCAATAACTTCATCACATAAGTATAATAAGATAAATGAAGGGAAAGCTATAAATAATAAGATAACTACAGGGAATATAGTTCAAATTATTTCTAATGTTGTACCGTGTGTTAAATATTTATAACTTATATGGTCATTACTAAAGTTTTTTATTATTACAAATAATAAATATGATACTAATACTATTGTTACTACTATATAGAACATTACTATATCATGTAATTCGATTATACCATCGAATGTTGGTGTTGCACTATCTTGGAAATATAATCCATATGGTACTGGAACGTCATTATATATAAAAGACATCATGTTAATAAATTACTGTTAATAAAATATATCCATCTATATATTTTTTTATAATTATTAATATATATACTTTCTTATAATTTTTTATTCTACCTTATTTAATTAAATAACATAGAATAATATAAATTATTATTAAATAAAAAAGTTATTCTTATACATTATACATAATTTAATATTTATATAATCTATAATAAAGGTTTATTATAAACCTTTTATTCTTAATTTTATATATAACCTTTACTCTTATATCCATTAATTATTTAATAATTAATATTTATATATATAAGATTTTTGAGTAATACACAAATATTTATAGGTTAAAGGGTTATATTTATGAATATAAGAAGAATTGAACTTCTTAAACATCTGAAAGATATATATTTCTATATATCTCTTTTTATAACCTAAATCCATCAATTATAAGTTGGATTTAGAGTATTTAATAAACAATTTATAATCAATAAGATCCTAAATAGGACTTGATTTATTATACAGCGTATAATAATAAGAAAGCGATCATTAAAGCGAATAATCCTGTAGCTTCACTTAAAGCAAATCCTAAGATTGAGTATGTGAATAATTGTCCTTTTAAGGCTGGGTTTCTAGAAACACCATTGATTAAAGCTGCGAAAACGATAGCGATTCCAATTCCAGCTCCTACTAATCCGATTGAAGCTAATCCAGCTCCGATGTATTTACCTGCTAATACTAATTGCATGTTATATTATATATCTATAATTTATTTATATATTTCTATAATTTATTAAATATGGACCTGCCATACCTAATTATCAGATGACCTAGAATCGAACTAGGATTGCATAGCCCCAAACCACGCGTCATACCATTAGACCATCATCTGTTATATATTTTTATATAAATATATGATAAGCAAGACTTGAACTTGCAACCTTAAAAGACTTAGACCTAAACTAAGCGTGTCTACCAAATTCCACCATTATCACATTTATATCCCTTAGTTTTATATTTAATATTTAATCTATTAACCCTAATTTATTTTAAAATGGATAAGCTTATGATACATGGTTAGACTAAAATATCAAGAGCAATAGGAATCGAACCTATAATAATTGGACTGAAATCAATTGTTATACCATTTAACTATACTCTTTATATATATAATTATCTACTTAATTGATATAAAAGTAGCTAATATATATATTTTTTTATATACTATATTATTAGTATATAATATAATAATATTATATAAGTATTAGTATAATATATAATAACCAATATATAGTGTCCTATAATAATTATATTACAATTATATATTGGGATATATTACAAAAAATACTATAAAATATAAAAGATCAATAATAATTATATTATATTATATATAAATAATTATTTACTGTTCAGTATAATAAATTATACATAATTTGTGGACATAAACCTAATATTAGTGTAGAAACTATTAAAATATTCATAATAAATTTCTCTCTAATAGTTACATCATTAGTTCTATGCATATATATAGAAGAAGTACCTCCAGTTAATCTATTAGTTAATTTTAATTGATAAATAGCTGCTAATAATACAGATATACAACTAATACCTCCTATAATAGGATTTCTAATAAATCCTCCTTGTAAAGAAAGGAATTCACCTGTAAAATTACCTGTTAAAGGAGTACCTATATTAGCAAAACTAAATATAACAATATAAGTAGCTAATTGTGGCATATAAGTAGTTAAACCTTTATAATAATTAACTATTCTTATATGATATCTATCATATAAAATACCTCCAACTATTAAGAATAAAGCTGGACTTACGAAACCATGTGCAACACCTAAAACAATTGAACCATATATACCTAATGATGTATTTGAACATACACCTAATATAGCTATACCCATATGAGATATAGAACTATAAGCGATAATAACTTTAAGATCAATTTGTCTTAAAGTTGCTAAAGAAGTTAAAATAATAGTTAATAAACTAATTATATATATCATAGGTGTATATAATATTTGTGCTTCACATAATAAAGGTAATAATAATCTTAATATAGCATATAATGCTAATTTTAATATTAAACCAGCTAAAATCATAGAACCAGCTAAAGGAGATTCTGAGTGAACTACTGGTAATCAAACATGTATTGGGAATAATGGTGTTTTAACCATAATAGCTATAAATAAACCTAATCAAATAATAGTTTGTAAATCTAAAGATAAAACAAATAAATTATGGTTAATAAAATTAGTAGTATTTAATACTATACTAATTACTACTATTGATAATAACATGAATAATGAACCACTAAGTGTAAACATTAATACATAGAATGAAGCTCTTTCTGAATCAGATGAACCATATATATGTATTAAAATAAATAATAAAGGTAATGTAGCTTCAAATAAGATATAGAAACTAATATAATCTAAAGCTCAGAAATTTAATAATATAACTAAACCAATAGCTAAAACTAAAGTATAATATAAATTTGAATTAAAATTTATATTATATCAATTTCCTAATAAAGTTAAAGGAATTAATAATACTGTTAATAATATGAAAGTTAAAGATAAACCATCAATACCAAATAATAAACCATTACTAAAATCTGAATAACTTAAACCAAAGGGATTTAAAGAATTAAATAATTCAAAATTAAATTGGAAACTATTTGAAAAAGTATTAAAATTAATGTACAATACTACTATAAATAATAATAATAAATTTGAAGCAAATAAGTAAAAATGTTTAACATTACCTTGTCATGCAAGTATTCTATTAAACAAGTATGAAGAACCTAGTAATATTGATGTTAAAAACATTTCTATGTCTATAATTTATGTTCCTCATCAATAGAATACGATATAAAGGAATAATCAAACTACATCAACAAAGTGATAATATAAGATTGATGTTTCATAACCTACATGATGATTATTTGTTATTTGATATGTATATATTCTTCATAATGATACACTTAACATAATTATACCTATTATAATATGTAAACCATGGAATCCTGTACCAAAGTAGAATACTGATCCAAATATACCATCTGAGATTGTAAATGCTGCATAAGTATATTCCATATATTGACAGATCATAAATGCTAAAGCTAATGCTATTGTTAATACTAATCCTAATAATGTATTAAATCTATTACCACCTAATAATGCATGATGGCTTCATGTTAAAGTAGCACCTGAACATAATAATAATATTGTATTTAATAAAGGTAATTCTGAAGGTCCTATAGCTTCAATTCCTACTGGTGGTCATACACCTCCTAATTCAATTGTAGGTGCCATAGCTGAGTGGAAGAAAGCTCAGAATATTCCTATAAAGAAGAATAACTCTGATACTACAAATAAGATAAATCCTATATTTAATCCTTTTCTTACTGCTAATGTATGATCTCCTAAATATGTACCTTCTGCTATTATATCTCTAAATCATAATGCCATAGACATTATAGTTACTATAGCTGAGAAAACTACTCAATAGTTATTATGCATATAACCGTGCATATTAAAAACTAAAGTTAACATAATTGACATCACACTGAATGAAACTATTATAGGTCATGGTGATGGTGCAACTAAATGGAATGGGTGAACTTGGAATCTTTTTAAAGTTAAATTCATTTTTTTTTTATTTGACCGTTTTTAACGATCTTTTATCCCTTACCCAAACCATTGGTTTGGGTAAGGAAGTTGGCCGGGGGGAAAGGGGGGGGTGAATGGAAGACAGTTATATTAAATTGTAATTAATATAATTACAATTTTTATTATCTAATCTAAACCTCCTATCCTACCTTTTACCTTGTGTAGCATCACATGATAAGAGTAAGATTAAAAAAGTTTAGGGCTATATACCGGCTTATTAATTATAGTGGTTAGATAATAAATTATTTATATATCCTTACCGTTTAACCATTTAATCAATACTTTTTTATTAAGTATTGATTAATTATCAATGGTTTAGGCAGGAGATAAAAAAAATAATTTTATTAGTGTAAATGTATAGCATCTTTAATATATGAACATGTTAATATTGTAAATACTATAGCTTGGATAAATGCGATAGCTGACTCTAAAGCTACAATACCTAATAAAATTGATAAAGGTAATATACCTAAAGCAAAAGTAAAGATACTAATAGAAATAAAGTTTAATATTAAACCTGCTAAAATTACTAATAATAAGTGACCAGCTAAAATATTTGATCCTAATCTTAAACCTAAAGATAAGGCTCTAGCCATATATGATAATAATTCAATTATTACTAATACTGGTACTAATGGTAAATTTGTACCTGAAGGTAAGAATAAACCAAAGAATTTAGCACCATGATTAGCTAATCCAGTTAATGTACATCCAAATCATATTGCTACTGATAAACCTATTGTTCATATTAATTGTGCGTTAATAGCATAACTATATGGTACTAAACTAACAACATTAGCTATTAAGATATACATAAATAATGAGAATAAGAATGGGAATAATAATCTTCCTTCTAATCCTCCTATTTGTTCTGATACCATTTTCTCTACTGTAAAGTATAGACTTTCGAAAGCTAATGATCATCTTGTTGGTAAGATATTTGTGTTATTGTCGTTTAAGATTGAAAATCCTAAGATTAATGCTACTACAGCTATTGAATATATACTAAAACTTGTTAATGTTATAGTATCTAAATTAATTAAACCTGAGCTTAAACCAAAGTAAACTCTTGTTGTAAATTGTTCTAATGGTGAGTTAATGATAAAATTCATTTTTATTTGTTAAATTTTAAAGTCTATATACTTTAACCTGAATAAGTAACTTTCAGCCTACGGCTAGAAAGATAGATAGACATAATTAATAATATCACTTATAATTATTTGTTAAGTATTCTCTATACCAGTCCTAAATATCTAAATATAATAAATATTTATTATTTATAGATATTAGTAAAAATATTAATAATATTTTATATATAAAATATTATTAATATTATAATATTTAAGCTATTAAAGCAAAAATATTTATTAACCTATGTTTTTGTTATAAATATTCTTGTAACATATATTTCTAAATAATGTGGTAAAATATATATTGAGAATAAATATACGATTACACTTAATGAAGCGAATCCATAGAATATTTGATTAGTAAAGTAAAAAGGTACTAATTGTGGCATATTAAAGTGTTTACTATAAAAAGTCTATAAATAATTACTACCCCGATACATTTTATATAAATAGTTAGTTTCCTAAATATGTTATAAATATATATATTATATATATAAAATAAAATATATATATAGGTTAATTAATAAAATATTAATTCTTAATTATTTTTCAGTCCGTTTACTTAAACCATTGATAACCCAAAACATTTTTATGTTTATAAAGGTATAAATGAGTTACGGATAAATACGTTAAATTATATAACTATTATATTACATAATATTTAAATATATATAATATATATATATTTAGGTTATAAATTATCTATAAACCTTTCAATTTATATATTCAAGAATATAATAATATATAAAAGTCGAAGTTAAAGGTTAAGTTTATAATTTATTAATTTTTAGATTTTTATAAATTTCTTTATGTTAGTTGTTTATATCAGTTCCCTATATAAACTAGTATAATACAGCTGGTGTATTAAATGCATGTAATGAAGGTGGAGTAGATACAGTTCACTCTAATGTAGGTCCTGTAAATCCTTCAACATTTAAATTAGTTCCCATGAAACTAGGTTTAAATTGGCTTTCTAATGCTTTATTTCCTTGGTGTAATCCATTTGTTAATTGGTCATAAACAACATAGATAAATACCATTGAAGCTACTATTGAAATGATTGAACCTAATGAAGCTACTTGGTTTCAACCTAAGAAAGCATCTGGATAATCATTAATTCTTCTTGGCATTCCTTGTAGCATACACATATAAAAATATATTAATAAGATTTTTCTTACAATTATAATTATATTTATATATGTAAATGGACTATATCTTCAACTTTATTTTTATAAAGTGCAACACGTATAGTCTCTGAGGTTCCCCTTTATCCTTATATTTAAATTGTAAACTTAAGTTTTTTATATATTATGGGATAGGGTTACCTGCTGATTAGTCTTATATATATATTATATATAATATACAATATTATAACTTATATCCAATAAACCATTTAAATTTAGATAATCTAATTTAATAATTTATAATGAATATATAGTAATTGTATTATTAACTTTCCAGCATATAGTGTTGTTATAATATAATATCACTATTATATAAGGCCTACATTTGACCTAAGAAATGCATTGGGAAGAATGTAACATTAACTCCTATGAACATTAATCAGAAGTGAATATGACTTAATCTTTCATTGTAGTGTAATCCTAAGATTTTAGGTGATCATAAGTATCAACCACAGAAAATAGAGAATACAGCTCCCATTGATAATACATAGTGGAAGTGTGCAACTACATAGTATGAATCGTGGAATGGTATATCTAATGCTGAGTTAGCTAATACAACTCCTGTTAAACCTCCTATTGTGAATAAGAAGATAAATCCTAAAGCAAATAATGCTGTAACATTTAATCTAATTGTACCTCCATATAAAGTAGCTAATCATGAGAAGATTTTAATTGAAGTTGGTACTGCAATAACCATTGTAGCTGATGTGAAGTAAGCTCTTGTATCTGAATCTAATCCAACTGCGAACATGTGGTGACTTCAAACACAGAATCCTAATAAACCAATTGATCCCATAGCATAAATCATACCTTGTACACCAAATACTGGTTTAGAAGCAATAGCTGAAACAGCATGACTAATTATACCGAAACCTGGTATAATTAAAATATATCTTTATATTGATTATATATATCCTTTATCTACCTTATATTATATAAATAATAATCACTTAAGGAATATTTAGGATAGATGTTTATATACATAATACTCAATATGTTACCATATTGTTTGGACTATATCTTATATTAAACAAAAATTAAGAAATTAAATACAATCTACTCATAAGTGGGCTAGACTATATTTAATTAAATATAAAATATTGAAAGATAAAAAAGATTATAAATTTTTAAGCGAATTTATATTTAATTTAGTTAATTTATCTATATATTTATTTAATTTAATAAATTCTTTATTATGATTATAATTATTAATAATAATATTATTATCATTATTATATCTAATTATATTTTGTATTCTTATATAGATTTTTCTTCAATATAAATAATTTAAATGTTTATTTGACATTAAATTATATTTATTTAAATATAATATATATGAATAAACAATATTTAATGAATTAATATTATATATATACATATTTTTATCTTTAGAATATATAATATTACCTCCAAAATTAGATTTTATTATTTCTAATATATCTTTATTATTACTATCAGAATTTTGAATATTAATAGGTGAATGTATATATAAATTTAAATTTAAATTTAAATTTAATTGATTATTATTATTAATTGATCTATCTATACTAAATATACAATTAGAATCTAAATAACCACATAATCAATAATTATTAAGATTATCTCCTCTTAAATATTTACTAATTATATTTGGAGATATATTAAAATCAAATGGTATACCATTTGATTTAATATAATTAATAATCTGTAAATATAAATTTTTATTATAAATTTTATTATTTATTAAATTTAATACTCTTGGTATACCATTTGATTTTATTAATAATTTTGGTTTTATTCCTTTTATTACGGAACCATAACCTATATATTTTTTAATTAAATAAACATGACTATAATCATTATTAAATGTTATAATAATATTATTATTAATAATTTCACTATTTGAATCCATTAAACCAGCTAAATAATAGCCTAATTCATTATCATTAATAAATCTTTTATGTTTAGGTACATGTTCTGATATTAATTTAATATTTTTTATATCTTTATCATATATTTTAATATTTTTTATTGTTATAATATTATTGCGTTTAGTCTCTGAAGTTCCTTGTATTAAGTTACTTGCTGATTGTCCCTTTCAATATAATTTTATCTTTTTTACTTCTATTAATAAAATAAGAATGTAAAATTTATTTAAGATAAGTAAATATAATAAATATCTACAACCCGTTATATTTTTAACTTGTAAATTTTTAACTGATATTAACGAGTTTAATATTGAGGATATTAAATGTGTTACTATATTAATAATATAATAATCCCATTTACTCACTTTACTATATAATATTAGTGGTAAAGAGCAGATATTATTAATAGTGTCTTTAATATTACAAATTAATTTGCTTATTGCAAATTTTAATATTTGTCCGTTAATCGGCAGGGAGTTCCCAGCATATAGCAATATTAAGAGGCATATATTATTTACCTCTGGGTGACCGAAGAATCAGAATAAGTGTTGGTATAATACAGCATCACCTCCTCCTGCATACTCGAAGAATGAAGTATTGAAGTTTCTATCGAAGATACCCATTGTTAAACCAGCAGCTAATACAGGTAAACTTAATAATAATAAGATAGCTGTAAATAATACTGCTCAAGCAAATAATGGAACATTTTCATATTTCATACCAATTGTTCTCATATTAATGAAAGTTGTAATGAAGTTAATAGCTCCTAATAATGATGAGAATCCTGCAATATGTAAACTAAATATTGCTAAATCTACGGCTGGACCACTATGTGATTGGATACCTGCTAATGGGAAATATACAGTTCAACCTGTACCAGCACCTGCTTCAACTAAAGCTGAAGTTAATATTAATATTAATGATGGTACTAATAATCAGAATGATATGTTATTTAATCTAGCAAAAGCCATATCACTAGCTCCTAACATTAATGGCATTAAATAATTACCAAAACCTCCAACTAATGCTGGCATAACGAAGAAGAAAATCATTAATATAGCATGAGCTGTTATAACAACATTAAATGCTTGTGTATTATGATTTAAGAAAGGTGAACCTGTATTAGCTAATTCTAATCTTATAATTGCTGATAAACCTGTACCTATCATAGCTGAGAATAACCCAAATATAAAGTACAAGATAGCAATGTCTTTAGCATTAGTAGAAAATAATCATCTTTGAATATTTAATTTTAAACTCATAATGAATATTTTTTATAGGTGACCCTACCATGAATATATTTATTTATTTAATTTACTCCTTATTCTTTGATTAAACAATGAATACATACTCATACTATTAACCCTAATCTATATTATTATAACACCTTAAATTAACCTATAAATAGGTAAGATGTAGATAAGGGATTAGTTATAGGTAAAGAAATAAATTAAATACTAATATATTGTTTAATAATCTATTTAATTATTAAACAATATAATATATGTTATAATACTTTTATTATATTGATTTTTTATTATAAATTTTATGTTATAATACTCCTTATATATAATTAAGAGTTAATATATAATACTTTTATCTTCGAATAATTTAGTCTATATAGTTTGTATAATCAGTAACTTAACCTAAGCTAAGTATATAATATATAGATATTATAAAAAGTTTATATAATTTTTAATTTATAAAACTAACAAAATTTTTTTTTACTTAATTCGTTTATGGGTAGAATCGAACTACCAGAGTTCGCGTATGAAGCGAAAGTTTTACCATTAAACTACATAAACTTTGGGTTACCAAAGGGTCTATGATAATACCTATAACAAATATACTTAATCTACCTACATATCAGCCCTTCACTTTAAAAATTATATAATACTAATTTATACAAATAAAGATAGAATTACCTAAACCTATATCTACTTTATATATTTTTATATAATATTAATATATTTAATGTTATATTATTATAAATCAAAGATTTAAGGTATAAATTATCTTTTTAATTTTTTTTTTATTTTTATCGAATTAAATCTGACTCGAACAGACATTTTTACACGTGACAAGTGTATGCTTTACCATTAAGCTATTAATTCTTTATATATACCCCAACCTACTTTAAATTATTATTAATTCAATTAATAATAATTTAGGATAAGATTTAGATAATATAATTAATTATACTAGTGTTATTTTTGTATTTAAACCTATTTTTCCTAAAATTGTATTATTATAAGTTGTAGATTTTGAATATACATTAATATAACCTGGGTATTTATTAAATGTAATATTATTATATTTATTATTATAACCACTTATTGAATTATATAATGGACCTTTACTCATTGAATATGGTCTTACTTTTCTTTTTTTCTTTTTAGTTAAATATTGACCTGAGAAATTTAAACTAAAACCTACTATTCTTTTATATAAGATATAATCTGATAATATTTTATTACTTTTATTAATACCTAAAAATGGTAAATCATTATTATTTAAATTTTTATCTATTAATTTTAAATTAGATATAGCTTGGTGTGCTATATTTTTATGATTTACAACTTTCATTTTTTTGAAAAGTCTTCTATAATATCTTCATATTATTTTTTCATTTTTTGTTTGTCTAAACATTATAAAATTATTAAATATTTTATTATCCATTTGTGGATATTTTAATATTATAGGTTTAATTGTTATATTATAATCAGATAATATATTATTTAAGTAATCTTCTAAATTTGAATAATTTGAATTATTTATTAATCCTTTATCTGATTGATTTATATCTAATTTATTATCTATAGAAGAATTACATATATAATATAAAGATTTTTGATTATGTTTAATTAATAAATCTAAAGAGATATCTGTTTTTCTATTTTTATTTCTAAAGAATCTTTTTTTTAATTTTAAATTAGTTAAATAACTATATAATAATTTATTTTTTGCAGATTTTTCATATATAAACATTATTATTTCTATATTATTATCTACTATATTATATCTTGTATTATACAATGTATTTCTTTTATTTAAATTTATAGTATCTTCTTTTAATACTATATTATTATTATTATTAATTTGTAATTTATTATCTTCTAAGATATCATTATATATAAATTTTACCATATATGTATCTATAATTTTTTCAATATTATTTATTACATCATTTTGTTTTAAATTATTTTTTGTTAAATAATTAAAATTATTTATTTTATAATTATTATTTTGTTTATTTATATATTTCATATATTATTTTTTTTTATTAATTGGACCAAATATTTTTTATATTTGAATTTGTTATAGTATATTATTGGATGTAAATTGAGAATCGAACTCAAAAATCAGACACCACAAGTCTGTGTTTTACCATTAAACTATGAACATCATATATATTTAAAATGATTCTTTTTAAATTTTTATTTACCACTGCAGATTCCTCTACAGTAACTGTATTTCAACTTCTTACTTATTAAACTTAATGCGTATTTAATATTGTTAAGTATTTTTATAAATAAATAACAATTATTATTAGCGAACTTTATAAAAGTTGCTAATAATATAAATACAATCTATTGATTGGTTTACTTTAAAAAAACTTAACATTTTATTCTTTAAGCAAGTGATGAGTGATTAGTACGAATGAAAGATGATATTCATTATCGTATACTTAACGATAATTACTAGTAATTCCTTTTTCAAAAAGCTGAATTTCAAACTTTTATCCATGGAGCAAATGAAATAATCATTTTATTATATAATTTATATTTTTTATTAAAGTTTTTATTATTTCTTTAATTTTTTATTTCATTATATTTTGTAACACATCTGTAGCCCTATCTATTTGGGTCATCTTGATTTGTCTTAGTCCTCTTTATGCTAACCATTTTGATTAAAAAATTATAATATTTATTAATATTATAGAGGTTTTTATTCGTTGCTTGGACTTAACCTAACATTTCACAACACGAATTGAAGACAATGATGTAACACCTGTTTAGAATACAAAGATAGGTAAGTTTATCGGGGATTATCGAATTAAACAACATGTTCCACTACTTGAGTTCCAAACCGTCTTATATTTTTAGTTTCATTCCTGGGAATGTACTACTATGGCGACATATTCTCGTTTAACTTTTTTTATTCTCAATATGTTTCGTTTACGGTTAAAAATACACCGGTCTCTAATCGATTTCTATATTTTAACTTTCGTTTCTTAATGTCAATTTATATTTGTTATTATTTTCCAAATTTTGGTTCAACTTTAATTATATGCAAATTTTATCCTTACTTTTAAAATTGAAATAACATCTTATAAATTCTAGCATGTATTTCTACATCCATCTGCAAACCCTTTAAGCCAAGTATGTTATAAGTATTTGCATGATCAGTATTACCGCTACTGCTGGCACTGATATTAGTACATACTTTCACAATTAATATATCTTTCTTATATTAAAATTCGAATTTTTTGTTCGTTCTAAAACTATTATTTTATTATAAAAATAAACTTAAAAAGCTTATTATTATAATTTTTAACTTCAGTTTTAATAATTCTACTAGGTAACTCGTTCAATCTTTCAATCATTGACGAATGTTACTTACTGCTGATTTCATTGAAATTAGGATATGTTTCAGATCCTACACGGTCTAAATTAGACTAAATATCTTAAGCTTGCGTTATCTATTTATTATAACCAACTACCTAATATTATGATAAGCCTCACATAATACGTATATTTTTATATACTTTATAAATCTTAGAAATACTCTTTCTAAAATTCTTATTACAAATTTATTGCTATATTATGTTGTAGTTTCTTATCTATTACTCGTGTGTTCACTACTCTAAATTATATTAATTTACTTTCAAAAGTAAATAGTATCTTGAATCTCAAGATTTATAATTTGTTAGTTTGCATAATATATGTTTCTAGATAATACTTAGGGGAGCCAATATAAAACTCTTTAATTTTTATTATTTTTATGATTTTCTTATCTGTCTTTTATCTTTCTTTTTATTATTATTCTATAATTACTTTTTATTAAAAGATAAATTAGTTCTAAAAATAAATAAGGATTATATTTTCCTTATTTTATTCCTATCTTTTTATTTTATATTAGAAATATAGGACTCGAACCTATACTCTTCTATGTGTAAGATAGTTGCTTTACCAGTTAAGCTAATTTCTATATTATATATACAAATAGCTAGACTCGAACTAGCACATAATGATTGGAAATCATTGGGTCTACCATTAACCTATATTTGCCTATTTATTATTTATAAATACATATTTATCTCAAACTCTTAACCATATATTCAAGATTTATACTATAATTCTTGATATTATTTGAAAATTTTATATTAAAATAAGGGTTAGGTTTAAAGTTAACTATAAGCATATTTTTATGCAAATAAATTTATTAACTAACTAATAAATTTATTTTATTTTTGATTACAATTATATTTTCTTAAGTTTTATATTTATTATAATATTATTAAATCTACCTATCCCTTTTTAATTCAACCTATTATTCCTAAATTAGTCTATAACTTATATAACTTTAAGTATGATAGATTAGGATCTAATCTTTAAAAAGATAGAAATATTTAAAGGATATATTAGAGTCGAACTAATATAATAAGATTTGCAATCCCATTTGTATACCGATACAATATCCCTTGTTCGCAAATTAAATCATTTGCGAACTATATATATAGCAAATTGTTATATATTCTTATATATTATCTTTTAATTATATAGATGTAGGGAAACTATCAAATATATATAAAATTGAAGGTATAATTAAGAATATACCAAATAATAAAGGTAATAATATTATTCAACAGAAGTTAATTAAATTATCATAAGTGAATCTTGGGAAAGCTGCTCTAACTCAAATGAATGAGAACATTAAGAAAACTAATTTAATTGCATAAGCTGATGAATTTATTAAACCTTCAAATAAGAATGAAATATAACTATAATCATTAAATATAACATTAAATAGATAACTATAATTAAATGATAAATAACCACCTAATAATAAATAACTATTAAATGCACTTATTAATATAATATTTGAATACTCTGCTAAGAAGAAGAAAACAAAAGGACTACCTGAATATTCTGTAAAATAACCTGCAACTAATTCTGACTCTGATTCTGTTAAATCAAATGGTGGTCTAGCTGTTTCAGCTACTGAAGCTATAAAGAATATTAAGAATAAAGGTAATAAAGGTATACAATATCATACAACTCTTTGTGTTTCTATAATACTAGTAATATTTAATGAACTCACAAACATTAATATTATTATAAATATTGATGTCAATATTAATTCATATGATATTAATTGAGCTGTTGATCTTATTGATCCTAATAATGAATATTTACTATTTGATGATCAACCACTTAAAAGTGAACCAAATACTCCTAATGAACCTATAGCTAAACTAAATAAGATACCTAAGTTTAATTCTCCTAATGTAATACCTGGACCTAATGGTATTACTACTCAACCTATTAAAGCTGTTATTAATGTTATTAATGGACTTATAACTAATATTATATAATTAGATTCTTTAGGTAATACTATTTCTTTTAATAGTAATTTTACCGCATCAGCAAATGCTTGTAAAAGTCCATAGTAACCTACAAAATTTGGTCCTAATCTTCTTTGCATATAAGCTAGTGTCTTTCTTTCAGCTACAGTTAAATAAGCAACACTAAATAATACACAAACTAAAAATATTAAAATTTCTACGATATTTATTATCATTTTTTTTTATTTTGTCTATTACCCTTAATTATATTAGAGATATGACTTTATTTTTTTATATTCAACTTTTATTGAATATTTATTCTTTATGTTTCATTGTTATTGAGATTGGACCTATTATACCTAATAATAATACTATAGCTAATACTAATAATATAAAAGCATTATTAGTTAATAATACATTACCTAATGTTGTTAATAATGTACTATTTTCTATATTGAATCAATTTTGTGTTATAATAGTATTATAATCATTACCAAATGCTTCTAATATTTTATTAATTAAAATATTCTCATTTGAATATATTATTAAACCACTTATAGTTAATACTATTAATGATATTAATACTAATGGTAAATCTCTTATATTTGATTTTACTGATAATTCAGTTGAATTTATATCTAATAATGTTATTATGAATAAGAATAGGACAGCAATTGCACCTATATAAATCATAATATATAATAAACTAAAAATACCTAATCCTATTAAATATAAATATAGACTAGCTATTACAAATAAAGCTATCATATATAAAATACTAACCATAGGGTTTTTAGCTGATACAATAAATATAGTACATAATATAGCTAAAAATATTGTAATTTCGATAAAGTAATATGTTAAATACATCATTTTTTAAAGTTTCTAATTTCCTCAATTAAGGATATTTTTTATAGATTATATTCTATTTAATAACGTTACCAGAAGGAATCGAACCTACATCAGATCATTAACAGTGATCGGCTTTACCTTTAAGCTATAATAACTTATTATTTAAATTTTATCACCATAAGTAAGCTGATAAAATAAAAAGAGTTAGATTTGAACTTTACCTTTAGGTATTGATTCAAATTCCAATACCCTATAATAATTTAATATGAATAACATACAGTATTTACATTCTCTTTCTCATGAAAAGAGTAGGAATTGAACCTACGAAGAAATTAATCATTGAGACTACAGCTCAACTCCAAATACCAACATTGGAGATCTTTCCTATAATATTATATAATCTTATATTTAAGCAAGGTCTTTTGATAATATCACCCTATATCATCCTATCTATTCTTCTTAAACTTAAAATATGGGTTTAAGAATTAAAATAGATTAATGATTATTAAATAATAATATTTATTATACTTATAATTATTAACTGTATTGAATAAATTTTTATTATAAATATGACTTTATTTATATTATATATATATTATTAATGTCCACACCAGGAATTGAACCTAGACATACAATGCTTCAAATTGTCACTCTAACCATTTAAGTTATGCGAACTTTATGGAATCTATGAGAATCGAACTCATATTTATAGTATGCAAAACTATTATTTTACCAGTTAAATTAAAATCCCTTATATCTTAACTTATTTTATCCTACACCTTTCTATTTCTATTATATAATATATATTATATATCTAAAGATGAAAATAATTCAATATATTGAATGAGGAAATAGAAGAGATGGAACAGATAGTTAAGCTATAAATATATTCGGATACTGAGAGATTCGAACTCTCGATATAAAATATTATATATGATAGCTCAAATATCATGCTTTCAACCACTCAGCCAAATATCCTTTAATTAATTAAACCTTGTAGGAGTCGAACCTGACGTATCATAATTATCAATTATGTATTTTACCGTTAAATTAAAGGTTTTTATAACACCTACCTTATATATAAACTATATATTTTTACTTCATAAGCCATTTATGATTTAATTGAAGAATAAGACGGTTCTAATCCTATAATTTTATAAAAATTTAGAGGTTTAAAGTAAATTTAATTTATAAAACCCCTCAACCCCCCAATTACAATAAACCTTTAAACCAAAGGTTTGGTTTTAGAGAAGTTGAGGGTCAATATATAATTATATATTCTTTATAGGGGTCCAATAGGAATCGAACCTATATTTATTGATTAAAAGACAAAAGTTTTACCGTTAAACTATAAACCCTCTTCCGGTATATCTTATATAAACTTTATACTTTAAATTTTTATTTTAATACATAAACCTATTCTTATTCACTTTTTATCTTTAGTGTATTAAGATAGCTTAGGATTAGGCATTAATATATATAATATTTACACCTCTATTAGCTAAAGCTAATAAGAAAATATATCAACTAATTTAATATGAATTGGAAAGATTCGAACTTTCATAGTCTTAACTCAAATTTAAGTGATTTGCCAATTAATCTACAACTCAGTAGACCTGCGAACCAGCGGGCCGTGGGTTATAATCCACCAATTATTAGAGTAACCTACTCCCCTCCTTTAACCCTCTATATGTGGTTTAGAAGGGGGGGGAGGATCGATAAGAGGGTTAAAAGTCTAAAATTAGACTTCTATATTATATATAAATATCAATATCAAAAATAGGACTCGAACCTTCCCTCCTTTAGGGGGGGATAGTTCGAAATCTCATTTTATCATTGAAGATACGTAATATAAAATATTATATTATATCCCCCCTTTGGGGGGGGCAAAATATCAAAAATAGGACTCGAACCTTCCCTTAGGAGGGTTACGAGTCTAAATTTTTATAATGAATAAACACATATCAATATAGATATATATTTTTTATATCAAAAATAGGACTCGAACCTATATGCAAAAAAGCAATCCAACTTAAGCGGATCATGTCTACCAATTCCATCATTTTGACTTTTATTTTTTTTTATCTTTTATTTATCTACCATTTAACTTTTTTAACTATTCATTGATAATAATTTTATTTATAGTCAAATACCGATTTAATTATTTAATAAATATATTATATATAGAACCAGATTGACTCGAACAATCATTGAACCGTTATGAGCGGTTAGTTTTAACCTTTAAACTATAGTTCCTAACTAACTATCTATTTATTTATATATCGGCCCCTTAGATTTTAAGTTATCTTTTTAGATTTATATATAATATATAGCAACAAATGGATTCGAACCAAATATTATCAGATTATGAGCCTGATGTGATACCATTACACTATGTTACTTCATATTAATCCCAATTATATAATGATTTACTATAAATAAATTATATAATATCATATTTATTTAATATATAGGGGTTACAAATATCAATAGTTAAACTATAAGCCATTTAATATTTAATAAATTAAATATAGCTTTTTCTATTTTTAGATATTTTTATTAACCTTAATGGGACTTGAACCCATATTTTTAGAGTGAAGTTCTAACGTCTTACCTTTGACGATAAGGTCATAAAAATCAATAAATAAAATTATATGTTAAATTTTGGATTTGAACCAAAAGCTACTGATTACAAAACAATTGTTTTACCCTTAAACTAATTTAACATTTTCTTACCGACCCATTTATAATCCATATATGGATTAGGGCAGAGAAATAAGATTTAGGGATACTAAGATATGTATTAATTAAGGTGTATATTAAATCAGACTATATTCTAGTCGATAGTATATATAAAAATATATACGATATTGTAATCTACAATATATATATTATGCCTAACTAATTATACTTCAAATTTTATATTCTTTCAATTTTTATTATTTAATTATGTAGCTTAATCACGTTATATTAATAATAATTAATATACTTAATAATTAACCAGTGATAATTGTTTACCAATCCTGTCGTACTAAGTAAACCAATTAAATAGAAACATTTACCATGTAAAAGATAGAAACCGTGCTATCTCACAATGCACTGAACCCAGCTCATGTACGTTTTTAATATACGAACAGTTTAACCTTTAGAAGCTGCTTCACTTCTAGGATAACGTAAGCCGACATCGAGGTGTTAAGCTTGGATTACGATTAGAACTATTATCCAAATTAACCAGTTATCTAAGGCGTAACTTTTATCCTTTAATCGAACACTCTATAAATTCAATATAATGTTCTGTTCACTATACCAGACTTTCATCCTTTAAGTTTTTGTTGAAACTTAAATCATATATGATTATCCTATTATTGATTTTATTCATCTTTATTTAATGAATTTAGTTTTCTTTACTAATTTGATCATATATTAATTATAACTAATTTTAATTAAAATTATTATCATTATGGAATTTTCAGATAGTTTTTATGAAAATACCGCCCCAGTAAAACTAACCACATATCACGTTCTTCTACCTAATTTATTTCTATAAATTATTGGTAAAATAAGTCTTTATTAATAATTAAAGTAATTCTTCCAAATTTTAATTATATACATAATTTAATTACTTGCTATTTATAATTATTAATATAATAATAAGTATATATTCTAAATATTTATAAAATATTTATAATACATATATTATAATTTACCATAAATTCATATGAATTTATAATAAATACATTATTAATATACCATTTAATAAATAATATATTAATAATATTATATATTATTACTAATATATAATCTTCTACATCCCGAATATGTATAATAATCTTCTATTATTCATTTATAAATGAATGGATCTTATTATTAACAATAATATGTTATAGTAAAGCTGCCTAAGTCTTTTCGTCTAATTACATGTTTCATGTCGAATATTCACGACATATTTAATTTCACCGAGTTGAATATAGAGACAGTTGTTGTATCATTACGTCATTCATGCAGGACTACAATTATTAGCCTAGGAATTTCGCTACCTTAGAACCCTCACGTTAAGGCTGCTATTTGCAAAGTATTGAGAATCAATCACAAAATTAATCAATTCATTTATTTCTAAGCATTGAGCAGAGTTCACACATTATACTAATAATTTAATATCTGCAATGTGCTGTGTTTTAGTTAAACAGTTGTACAACCTCGTTTTTATATGAATAAACTATCATTCTTTTTGCCGAGTTCCTTAATATTCATTACACTCGTTCATCTTAATATTCTCTATATAAGCACCTGTGTCGGTTTAATTACGGTATTTATAAATTATATTTCTTGAGTTATTTATATATAATATATATATAATTAATACTGTACTATTTATATTTTCATCGCCTAATTTTTGTCAAAATTATTTGCTTAGAATCCGTATTTTCTATTAAAACCTCGCTTTTAAGATGAATTGGTTTTGTTTATTTACCAATTTACGTTACTCATGTTAGCAGTTTTAACATAATTCAATAACCTATAAACTTTAATATTATATTTCTATAGGTTTACTCTCATTATGTAGTCGACTATCTTATCATATTATATATATAAATATATATATGATATTAAATGAATCAGTATAATATTTATAGCACTAATAATTTATCACAAACTGTATTGATTATTTAATTCGTTGTTACACGTTAATTAAAACATAGTTACTATCAAACCCAGTAATTAAAACGTATTAATACAAATTTATGTTGATAACACTTAATATTATTTTGGTACTTTATCATTTATTCGGGTTATTGCCCTATTGACTAATTACCTTAAAGTAAATAGTCCGAATCCATTTAAGTTTTACAGATCATATTTCGAGGTTATTTATTGTTGATAAATCGTTTAAGATCCCCAATATTATTATCATAAAAATTTTATGATTATACCAATAAAAATTGCTGTAATATTATAGTAATCATAAATGGTCTATACTAATATATATTTCGTCGACAACCAGCTATATCTAAATCAGATTTGTCTTTCACTTCCCTTTCTCAACTCATCGGAATTTATTGCTACAAATTACCGTTCAGTCAATTCAATTTAATGAATTACTTGGTCAAGAAAAAATCATCTAGTTTCGGGTATATTAAATATAACTTCTTATACTTTAGTTATATATATCTTATATTTTGATTTGCTATATTTAATAACTAACCAACCCATTATGCAATAGGTACATAATATTCATATTAGAATATTATTAGCTATATTGATCCACTATCCATATTTCCTTCACAGTACTTATGTTATTTACATTAAGTTTTTAGTCTTAACTGTTTATGCAGTTATATTCATACACTTTCTATGTATTACTCATAGAACTATTTATATTTCGTTCACCACTACTTTATAAATCATTGTTATTTTCTTTTTATAGCTACTAAGATGTTTCAATTCACTATCTTTCTTATATAGGTTTCCCTTTAGGTATTAATACTATCTCCAATATTTATTAATAAGCCTGTATTAAAAATACAATTTTTAAACTTATTATTATAAATATAGTTAGTATAATAATAACCTTCCTTAATGTAATTTGTAGGTCATGAATCAACTCTACCACCTTAAAAAATGACTTCATATCATTTAATTTTTATTTTTGATTACAATTATATTTTCTTTTTTTTACTCATTATAAGATTCGAACTTATATATTCCTTTTTGAGTATAAATATATCTAATATATATTTATCTTAAATCTATATTAATTTTAATATTTAAAGAACTAAAATAGATAATTAAGAAATGTTATTTATATT